AAAAAAATATAAAAAAAGTGTTTCCATACCAAAATTAGAAACTTTAGTTGGATCTCTACTACCCCGATGGACTCTCTCAAAAAAAAATCAAAGTATTTAATTAGAGTTATAATGCAAAAGTCATTCTATTTTGAATCCATTTGTAGTACTAAAGTAAAGTAGTCAAAATCGTGATTTGGAATGAACCAAAATACTTATTTGTTACTGCAATACCACTTAATAAGACTAACCAATGTTAATAAGGCCAACCAATGGTTAAGTTTCGCTACAAGAAAAAGTGTGTTTTGAAGCAAACCTACATAATGAAGTATAGCACAGTGGTATAATCGGCGGAATCGTAAATTCTACATAAGATACTTCTATTCTACTACATAAGATACTTCTATTCTAATAGTAATAGATCTAATAGTAATAGAAAAAAAAATAATAAATATTATCGAAATCGAACGATTCGATAAATAAAATCTCTAAACCAGCTCAACTCATAGAAAGAGGGTACAAATATTGATTTGATACATTTATGACCAATTCATTATCTCTAAAACAATAAGTTGGAGTTGTTCTTCTACCAAAAAGCGATTTCTCGGGGTATTCTACAAATAAAAAACCCATAATAGATACTCGATCCATGTGACTTATGATTAGATTTGGTTGAGTTGAGTTGGAGTTTTTAGCCGAGATCATGTCATGATTTTAACTTTAAAATGAATTGGGTATACATACCAAAGCAAAAGTTTATCACTAACTCTTTGATCATGACAGGAAAAAGGCCTTATGTAATTCACCGACGACGATTAATGAAGAAGAATGGATTTATTATCCGAGATTTTATAAATATAAATATTTATTGTATTTGTATCCATTCAAATAAATCCAATTTGTGTTTTTATTTTCCTGTCCCTATGAATCTATATGATCATAGGGTACTGCTTCTAGTTCTATGGACCAACCAACTGACCAGCCACAAACAAGTACTAATAAGATGAGGAAATTCAAACTAAAAAAAAAGAATGTAAATATATGTATAGGGCTATACGGACTCGAACCGTAGACCTTCTCGGTAAAACAGATCAAACTTTTTTTTATCGAAATGATTCGAACTGTTTCAAAGACCCAACATGCATTTTGTTGCATTGGGCTCTTTCATCAACTGATGAAAAGATCAGTTAGTCCACCATATTTTTTCTTCACCGAAAACAAGAAGATAATGAGATGGCTCCATTTGCTCTGATTCATTATTTGAATTCTGATCTAAGAGCAGTACCAAAGTGTTTCAAAGAAGGGTTACTTTGACGTAGGTCTGCTTCCGGCCTAGATCCACCTAAGTTAAAGTTTAATGGAGTCTCTATCGTTCCGCTCTAAGAGTCAAATATGAGACTTCTTACACCTTAAAGTTCATAGGACGAAAAGAGGTTTTTTTGAGGCCCTTATACTCCCTATGCCTAGCATTGAATAGACTGTGTATTCACCTTATCAATTCTCAAATCAATGATGGGCTCTATTTGGCATCGGAATTCGCACCCGAATCGGACTGACCAAATATTTGTCAGGCTATTGTTCTCTTGTTCTCTCGAATCCTTGGAGTAAGACATCGATTTATCAATAAGATTATTTGATTACATGATTGACTCCCTTGAAAAGCATTGACGCACGTGTAAACGAGGTGCTCTACCAACTGAGCTATAGCCCTTGTCATAGACATCTTAACATATAGATAATTTCTTGTCAAGATTTATATTGCATGATCTAATAATAATAGTTCTTTGCCCGTTTCCTCTTAATTAAGTTAAGAATTGGTATTGCTTAGAAGTGATATTCCATATATAATCCCCGAAGTAATGAGTCTCTTTTTTTTTTTTTCTTTGTAGTGATAAAAGACCTACTTAACTCAGTGGTTAGAGTATTGCTTTCATACGGCGGGAGTCATTGGTTCAAATCCAATAGTAGGTAGAACTTATTAGATACCGGATGGTATCTAATAAGTTTTTCTACTCATCTTCTTTTTTTGTTGTATTAGATTAGACTTTATTGTTTTCAATTGTCGGAATCAAAATAAAACATGCTGTCTATCTAATAAAGTAAAGAACTTCTTTTGATTGTTCCGATGCATCAACTAGTCGGAAATAACATTGATAGCCTCTACTCGTGTCCTAGCTCGTCTGAGAGCTAGATTCGCCTCAATTGCTTGTCTTTTACCTTCTGCTTTACTCAAGTAAGCTTCCGCTTTTTCAAGAGCTTGCTGAGCTTCTTGCGGATCAATGTCAGTACTTATCTCTGCATCATTTCCTAAAACGGTGATCTCATTATTACCTATTCTGGCGAAACCCCCCATCAAAGCCACCGTTAACCATTGGTCATTTAGGCGTATTCTCAAAAGACCTATATCTACAGCTGTGGCAATAGGGGCGTGGTTTGGTAATACACCAATTTGACCACTATTAGTAGATAAAATGATTTCTTTCACTTCTGAATCCCAAATAATTCGATTAGGGGTCAGTAC